GATCGGCGGCTCAAATTAAAGCCATGAAAAAAGTAGCCGGCAAATCAAAATTGGAACTAGCTCAATTTGCAGAGTTAGAAGCCTTTGCACAATTTGCTTCTGATCTAGATAAAGCTACTCAAAATCAATTGGCAAGAGGTCAACGATTGCGCGAGTTGCTTAAACAATCCCAATCAGATCCTCTCGCGGTGGAAGACCAGGTAGCTACTATTTATACCGGAACGAATGGATATCTTGATGTCTTAGAAATTGGACAGGTAAAGAGATTTCTCGTTGGGTTGCGTACCTACTTAACAAAGAAGAAGCCTAAATTTAAAGAAATTCTATCTTCTACCAAGATATTCACTGAAGAAGCCGAAATCCTTTTGAGAGAAGCTATTCAGGAACAGACCGAACTATTTATACTTCAGGAACAAACATAAATGTAAATGTTATTCTATTCTTAATTCATAAATCCTTGAGAAATATTTCTGATCTGAATCATTCAAAAAAGGTCCATTTATTATTTCAAAAATAAAGTTATTTTTTCTTCTCTATCTAGAATAGATAGATGGAAAGAAATTGCGTCCAATAGGATTTGAACCTATACCAAAGGTTTAGAAGACCTCTGTCCTATCCATTAGACAATGGACGCTTTTCGTTCCTATTTTCACATTAAAAAAAGGATAAAATAAAAATAAAGATGTATGTTAAAATTGATAATGCATCTGTATATCATATTAAGTTAAGGAATATATAGCGGGTAGCGGGAATCGAACCCGCATCGTTAGCTTGGAAGGCTAGGGGTTATAGTCGACGTTGGTTGATCATTTTAAACATCTCTAATTCAAAACCGAACATGATATTTTGGTTTCATTCGGCTCCTTTATGGAAGATCCATGTATTCCCACCAGAGAAAAAATGAGATCCATAACATCTATGTCAGCTTTTTACGAATGCATCTAAAGCTACTCGCTTTCTAGATGATCCCTCTAGAAGAGGGAGATTATATCAAATCTTTCTAGTCTAGTTACTTCGTTCCCTATTTCTACTCGCGGGATCCTAAGGAAAATCATTTGGTTTCTACCGAGCTGAATTAATAAGCCGAGGGTTCTAGTAAACCAAAACCCTCGTTTTCTAGCTATTTGGCTTCAATCTCCCTTTTACAGCGACAGCACAAAAAAAATTGAAGATTTAGTTACGATTGAAAATTTTTTACTATGACCCATAGATCCTTTATTCATACTCATTCAATTGGAAGAATTGAACCAATCAAAAAAATTATGCTTCTCGACTCCATGATCCAATTTTTTTATTAAAATTTTGATGGATAGAAATCGTGAGAATGTATATTCTTTCCTCACATATCCTATTGAGGGGTAAAGGATTAAATCTTTTTAAGAAAAAAAGTTTTTGATCGGAATCTGAAAAAAAAAAAAAAAGGAAAGACCCCTTAACTATTTAAGTTGTTAATAGAACGAATCACACTTTTACCACTAAACTATACCCGCTACATATTCATTATTGGATACGGATGGACCGTTTGTCCAACAAAATAATCAGACGCAGTCAAGATAGCATCAGAATCATTAAAATTCCGACATTAACATGTATTTTGTTTCGCTGCGGCGCGAACTTGAAAAAAAAAAAGACTAGTATTAAAATATTACTATATACTATAATACTCTTATTAGAACACTATTACTTTAAATACTATAAAGACTAAATACTCTAATTTACTATATTACTATAATAGACTAAGAATGGATATATAATCTTACTCTCTCTATTTTTCTATATTTTTCTATATAGAATATTATATATTAATCTAGATATATATTAATCTAGATATATATAATCTCATATTCTTTCCTAAGAATTATAAATGGCAATGAAAATTGCTCTTCTTGTTTCAATAACAATTTTTATTTGATCTCAAAATTGTTATTGTTTGATTCGTTTAAATAAAACAAGTACTGGCCCGGCTAGTACTTAACCAGGCCGGGGAAATGAATTTTTTGTACAAAATAAAAGAAGTAAGGTATTCTTTCTATTGGATAAATCCGTTTCAAATTATTAAAAAAAAAAAAAAAAAATTATTCTAAATATTGACTTCGCGTGTCATATCATATGATAAATTTCCAATTTGGAATGGGGAGAGATGGCTGAGTGGACTAAAGCGTCGGATTGCTAATCCGTTGTACGAATTATTCGTACCGAGGGTTCGAATCCCTCTCTCTCCGATTCCCCAGATCACTTTAAATTTTCAAATTGGAATAAATTTTGATTCTTTTATTAATTTTTTTATCTTTATCTAGTATCTATTTAATGATACATTTACCTATGAAAAAATAAAGGAAAAATGAAAAAATAAAGGAAAAACTAAAAACTAATCTTATCTCTTTTTTATTCTTCACGCCCGGGATTACGCCCCGGATCATTAGATAAGAATCCAAAGATGAAGAGAGAAACAAAGAATATTACTACTGTGTAGACGAAGAGTTTAAGAGTAAGCATTACATAATCTCCAAGATAAGATCATTTTTTTTTTTTGAAGGAAATAGATCACCTATTTTACGACACACACTTTACATTATTTTGATATGACGCTCTAAAAATAAGAAATTTTTTGAAATTCATTTTCATGAATTCCCTTCTCATATAAATTTCATATAAAAATTTTTGTATTTTTTCGTTACCAAAAAATTATTGCCATATATTATTTCCATATATATATACTTAGATATTGTATGGGATCTTATAAAGGAAAGGTCAGAACAAAAGAAGAAATAAGCTGATTAAAAATAATTGCCTCTTTATAAAAATTCAATCTAAAATATAAGATACCATAATTTCCTTTTTTGAATCGAGGGTTTCTAATGTCAGACTTTTCTGATCTTATTTTCTTATTTATTTTTATAATAAAATTCTCATCTTTTTTATCTAAGAAATTATGAATATGAATTTAATATATATTTTCTTTTTATCGAAAACTTACAGCAGCTTGCCAAACAAAGGCTAAGAGAAAAAAGAATAAAGGAATAACCGGCATAATGTCTATGATTGGATTAAAAAGGGCATAAGCTTCGGGCAATTTGGCGAATAAAAAATTACTCGAATAAAGGGTAGAATTAAGACAGATACAGATGAAATTAAAGATATTAAACATAACAAACATTCTTTTCTTGTTTTTAAAAATTAAATTGAAATGATAATAAAATATCAGATTCGATTGAGTTGTTTTTCTGAGTTAAAAATGAAAAAGGCAGAGAAATGAAATAAATTCTTCTTTTTTTTTTTTTTTTTTACTTCTCCCCAATCAAAAATCCTTCCTTATATTCTCCGAGAATACAAGAATTTTATTTTCATACAATATCTTAATTGAATTCTATATAATGATCAATTCATTTTTTTTTGATTCTATATCTATTGTGTTGAATTCTACTGACAACATGTCCTATATGTATTTTGGATGGTTATTGACGAATAACCAATATTTCGCTGAATTTGTCTAAGACAAATTCAAAATGGGGCGTGGCCAAGCGGTAAGGCAATGGGTTTTGGTCCCGTTACTCGGAGGTTCGAATCCTTCCGTCCCAGATTGTTTCCATCAGAAACGAAAGATTATTCTCTATTTAAATTTAAATTAAAAAATTTTCTGTAACATATTACATATTGAATACAATGTTTTTCAATATGAATTCGAAGAATGATTCTTAGAATCCTCTTTTTTTTTTAAGAGTTTATGATGGACAATCCCGAAAGATCTATTAAAGATGTAAATAAGTTTGTTAAAAACTTATTTTTTTTTTTTTTTAGGTGATTTTCTTCACCTGAAAAAAAATATGGGGGTTAAATTAAGTGAAATCCTTTCCGGATAAATCTCTATCTATTCAGAGATAGATAAATATGAATTATTATGTATCGGTTCAGCTAATGACTATTCATGATTCTATATTGAATCAATTGCATACAGTTTTAAATTCAAATAAAATTAGAGGGTTGTTATGGTAAAACTTCGTTTGAAACGATGTGGTAGAAAGCAACGTGCGACTTGAAGGACATGATTGACTGTGGATTATGATATCCGCCATTTTATATACGAATGAAGATGCTCTTGTCTCGACATAGTTTGTTCTGCTATAAACCAAATTTAATTTGTCTTGGGTTAGTAAATAAAAAAACTAATGGTATAGCATATGATGCAGCTCGAGCAAAACTGATTGATTCATTTATCGAGAGAATAATCTAGGGTTAGTGACAATCAATAAGTTAGACCAACTTTGTGAATATATCATCAAAAATATATGATCAATAGAAATATTATTAGAATATTCATATATATAATATAAATATATATATATATATAAGGATATAAGGAGAGTTTCAAATTTGAACAAGTTTGAAATAAAAAAGTCAAATTTGTCAAAATTTTGAAACTTTTTTGATCAAAAGTGTATCGCAAAGGAATCAATCTTTCGTATGATTTTTCTTTGTTTCATAGAAAAACAAAAGGTATGTTGCTGCCTTTTTGAAAAGGAATAAAGATCACCGAAGTAATGTCTAAACCCAATGATTTCACAAAGCGCAAAGCAAAGACAACGAATTCTGGAACAAGGAAACACTATTTTAATCTGTCTCAACAATTATATCAGAATTATATATCAGAATTAAAAAAAAAAATAGGTTAAAGACAGCTCAATAAATTATAAGGATTTTATTTAAAACTCTTTAAAAACTATTCAACTTGAGTAAGGAGTACGAATGAAATTTCTTTTTTCTGTGAAGAAGGAAAAAGGCGAAAATTAGAGTCTAATTCTTTACGGATCCATTTATCTTTCTATTGATATGTATATAGATATCAATAGAAAGATAAATAGAAAGATAAATTAAAATCATTTTTTCTTGAGCCGTATGAGGAGAAAACCTCCTATACGTTTCTAGGGGGGAATTTTTTATCTACATCTATCCCAATGAGCCATCTATCGAATCGTTGCAATTGATGTTCGATCCCGAAGAGAAGGAAGAGATCTTCGAAGAGTTGGTTTTTATGATCCAATAAATAATCAAACTTATTTAAATGTTCCTGCTATTTTATATTTCCTTGAAAAAGGTGCTCAACCCACAGGAACTGTTCATGATATTTTAAGGAAGGCAGAATTATTTAAATAAAGAATTTATAATTTATTTTGACAAAAAATAAAGAGTAGGTTCACTAGTACCTATCTTTGTGTAATTCTTTATTCAAAGTTTGTTTTATTCTTGTTATATTCATACTTATTTTCTTCTTAATTTTTTTTCTTGCTTCTTTTTGTGGAACCCCCCCCCCCCCCCCAAAAAAAAAAGGGGGGGGGGTAATCTTTCTTGTCTTTGTATTGCACCTTTATTTTTTTGTCGCTCCTATTTCTTCTTTCTTCTTTCTATTGTGCTAATCCAATACAAATTTATATATATATATATAATTTCTTTAAATTTGTTTTATAACAAAGTGCATTCATATTGACAACGGCGTCTCGAACAAATATAATTTGATCGTAGATAAATAGATCTTTTTATCCGCATTCCCTATTGGTTCTTTCCTTCACTAAATAGATGGGTTTGCTGGGATTTACTCTTTTTTATACAAATATAAAAAACGTATTTTATTAGCGAAAATAAAAAAAAAATTAATAAAATTGGGTGTTTTTAAATTTTATAATTATCTTTTTTTTTTACCGATCCACTTTATATTTTGTTGTTTATATTTGTTGCAAGTTCCATATTTTGACGCAGTTGTGCAGTGAAATTCCATTATTATTATTATTTTTTTTTTTTTCGATCATATCTACACTTTATATGGATTCGGGTTGCTAACTCAACGGTAGAGTACTCGGCTTTTAAGTGCGACTATGATCTTTTACACATTTGGATGAAGGAATTCGTCTAGACTATTGGTAGAGTTTAGAAGACCGCGACTGATCCTGAAAGGTAATGAATGGAAAAAAAAGCATGTCGTAAAAAAACATAAAAAACAATAATATAATAAAAATAATAAATTTCATACTAATAATATAACATCATAAATTGTTCTTTTTATAACAATTTTGTAATTAAGTAAAGTATTTTATAGTCGAGTCTAGTGAATAAATGGATAGAGCCTTATGGTTCCAATTGGAGTAAGACAAAAAAGCAACGAGCTTATCTTCTTAATTTGAATGATTATCTAATCAAATTACTAATTAGACGTTAAAAATAGATTAGTACCTTATATTGGATATTGGAAAGGTTCTCTTGTTAATTGTGAGTGGACCATTGATTCTTTTTTTTTTTTAATCCTAATTATTTTTTATTATGAATTATGGATGTGTAGAATAAATAGTATAGTGATAAAACAAGAATTTTTCCAAAATCAAAAGAGTTATTGGGTTGCAAAAATAAAAGATTTTTACCCCTTTTCCTTTTTTTTCTTATCATTATTTTCTTTCTTTTATTGTTATTATAATTTTGTTAACAAAGAAAACTTAATTGGATAGAAAGGAAAATGAAAAAGATCTGTAAATTGGACCCTCTGTCTCCGGGGTATCTATTCTTTATTTTTTATGAAATCTTTTACTTCTTAGATTACCATTAAGTGATTTACATCACAGTACAGCGTAAAAATATATATATAAAGTAAAAGAATAAAAAATAAATAAAAAATAGAGAGTCTATAAAGTAACAGTATAGATAGTGCATATTATACTAATAAATTCTAAATTCTATAGAATTTATTAGTATAAGGTAATATAAGATAAAAAATAGACTACATAAAATATACACATACGCCGTTCTGACCATATTGCACTATGTATCATTTCAGAACACAAGAAGTGCCTTCCTTTTTTTAGTTTTTTTTTTATAGTAAAAATGTATGTAAATGACAGGATTACAGGTATATTTAGATTGAAAAAAGATACATTTCGGCAACAAAACTTCCTATATCCGCTCCTCTTTCAGGAGTATATTTACTCACTTGCTCATGATCATAGTTTCAATAATTTTATTTATTACGAACCTGTGGAAATTATTGGTTATGACAATAAATATAGTTTAGTACTTGTGAAACGTTTAATTACTCGAATATATCAACAGAAACCTTTTTTTTATTCGGTAAATGGTTCTAACCAAAATATATTTTGGTGGCATAAAAATTATTTTTCTTATCATTTTTCTTATCAAATATTATCAGAAGGTTTTGGAGTTATTCTAGAAATTCCATTATTGTCGCGATTAGTATCTTCCCTTGAAGAAAAAAAAATAATAAAATCTCAGAATTTACGATCTATTCATTCAATCTTTCCTTTTTTAGAAGATAAATTCTTACATTTAAATTCTGTGTTAGATCTACTAATACCCCATCCCATCCATCTTGAAATCTTAGTTCAAATCCTTCAATGCTGGATCAAAGATGTTCCTTCTTTGCATTTGTTGCGATTGATTTTCCACGAATATCATAATTTAAATAGTTTCATTACTTCAAAGAAAGACATTTACGTCTTTTCA